AGCTACATCCGCACGCAAAAGGAATGAATTTTGTTCTGGTTGAGGCTTTCTTTCCTTTATTAGTAAAGGGGGCGCGGGACGTTCGCGGAGTCCGTACCACCACAGGAGTGGTCGTTCTTGGGCGGATCCCGCTCCTAAACATAAGGGATAGGGGAAGGTGGCCGGGCCTATCATATCAAAAGGGTTGTAAAAAGAGAACCCGGCAACCTATTTCATTCGACGTTCCGCCCGCCCGATTCGACCGACTTTTTGATAACAAGAAGGCGGCGAGCTGATCTGCTTTGATCAAGGAAAAAGCCCAGTCAGCCACCAACTCGGTGCAGGTCACGTGACCTACAGCTCGGCCTTCGCTTTTTGAGACTTCCTCTTCCCACATCTCTATGTGCCCGCAGCACTTCCATATGGAGAAAGATAGGCTTACCATGTTCCATCAATAGCACCTAACCTATGCCGATTTTGGCGGACTGTGCTCCACCCCGGTGAACTCATGCGGTTCCGACGTGCCCAGAGGCCAGAGGCGAATCCGTTCACGGTCCGTAGGACCAACACCATTCGAAGGTGGGTGGCCCGCCCCGCCTAGAACAGTCATGTTTGACTGGGCTTACACACATTCGCTCACTTACGCTGTCCCCCCTCAGCTCACCCTAGCCCCGGGCCTTTTGCTCTTCTAACGTAAGCTCCAAGGCTTCACACCAAGTCTTCGCTGACAGAATATGCATGCTTAAGTAGGGTCAGGCAGAACCGTTGTTGCCTGATGGGAACTCCCCCCATATTGCTATCAATGTCTTCATGTCGCACGACCTCTTAACATTACACCACTGAATCCCCAATCCTTTGCTTGCTGTGCAGTGACAGTACCAATATCCACTAATCGTTGTTTCCAGATACGGTTGCCGGTTGACATCTCTTCTAATTCGTCGATACGAGAAGCAAATTGTTGTGTGAAGGAATCAATATCTCGACATAAGCCAAGAGGCAGATCTTGTGCCACTCCACCTGGTCGTATGAAACTGGCATGCATCCTGGCTCCCGAGACTCTTTCATAGAATTCCAACAATTTCTCCCGCTCCTCAAAAGCCCACAGGAACGGAGTTGATGCTCCCACATCCATAGCATGAGTAGTTAAAGCAAGTGAATGATTTGAAATTCGAGTTATTTCACGGAATAACACTCGTATATATTGAGCTCGTAATGGTACCTCGCAATTCAAAAGTCTCTCTACGGCTGAAGAATGAGCGTGTTCTTGGGCCATCGTAGAAACATAGATAGGGTCGACGACGGAACGAAGAACTCACCCTAGATACAGCTTTTTCGTACACGTTCACTTGCATCACATACACAAGTGCTCTCTGAACCGTGCAATAAGGTCACCCATAACACGGCTCTCCCACTTGAGTTACCTTAGCCCCAGGCAGGCCATGCTATTCAATGATATTGGAAAAATGGCAGCGTAACAACTAGTATTGAAAGCTGGTCGCCTTTTTAGGGAGGGAAAGCCTTTCAATAGGAGCCCCCCTCTTTGCGACCTCATCACTTCAAAGCGCAAACCAATTTCTTTCTTAGTCACCGGGCGAAGCGCACCTCTGGTACTTTGCTTATAGCTTTTTTAGGTTATGCAATAGACGGGAGGCTTAGCTCTGGATCCCCCCTCCCTGCTTGCAGAAATGAATGGATCAGAAGGGGGCTGGGTTCTATTTCCGGGCCGGGCGGGAGGTGAAGGCCATAAGATAAGATTGCCCTCCCGGTAAGGAAGAGAGGAAAAGGGTGCTGTCATCTATCTCGACCTGTTTCCCGAGGCGTAGAAAATCCAGACCGGCTCAGAGAATCACTTGCGCTATTTAGCCCTTCGTTTCGCCATTCGAAGGACTACCTCTGCCTTCCCTTTTTGTAACATAACCAGGCGCCCCCCTTTTCAATCACTAAGAAAAAAAAGACCAATCAAAGCCCTATCTAAGTAAAGCTTCGTCTGTTATTTTTCCGGCCCCAGGGGAGTTTACTCAACCCATTCCCCAGTCTTCCGCACTGCTCAAGTAAGTGTGCGTGTGCGACTCCGTATGAGGACCTCCTTCCCTTCTGCCCACTCCCCGTTCACACGGTTCTCAAAGCAGAGGAGGCTGGTTGGGCTGCAGGTACCACGAGCCCTCTGCCCCACACATCTATCCAGAAGCAAGTGTAGTTCACCGGTTCCACCGAATGCTCCTATCTCTCGGCAAAGATCGTGTGAGTGTGCAGTTATGCTTCGGATGCTTCGCCATAGAATAGATCGACCCAGTTCCCGTTCTTTTCCGGTGCACTCGCTTTATATCTCCGACACACTAGGCTAGGAAGGACGCGGTGGGAAGGAAGCTGCCCTAGCCTCTGTCCGGCCGATCATTCCGCTGGCATCTTGCATTCACGCCTCCGTTTGACTGCCACTCGGGGATGGAGTTGTAGATACGTTAGTCTTAGCGGATCGTTGGCTCCGCCTGTTATCTCCTTCTACGACATGCTGTTGTCGTCGCCATATTCCTTATGTAACTAAGTCATCTCTGCCTCGCTGCGGGTCAGCACCTCCGAAAGAAACGGAGGACTTCATTCAGTGAGTCCGCGATCGCCCTCTAAACGATCAGAATAAGGTAAAGCTTGAAGATAAGTTTTGTACTCTATTAATTTCTCAGTCCCTCTAGTCGGGTGGGCGCCGGCCGGTCTTTCGACCAGATCCCCCTAAAAACCGTACGTGCGGGTCTCCCCGCATGCGGCTCACGCCATTCGAGGTGGCCCGGCCCAGCATTCATTCGCAAATCCTGTAGTGAAATTGAGACTGCTCGACCTCGGAAGCTAATTCGCGTGTAGGCAGCGCTGTCTGTCGTACCGTTGACTCTATCTATTCATTGAATTAACTTTCATTTTTTTATAGGCTCGCTCCCTCTTTTTCCAAGAATTAATGCACTTCCCTTCGGAGGGCCTTCTCTAATCTAATGGGGGAAAAGCCTTCCATTTCCGTCAAATGACCCGGCCCCCCAGGCTCTTCCACCGTCCGGGCTCCCTTTCCTACCTATGCTATGCTCCCCCGGCACAGGCCTACCACGCTTCGCGCCTGCGGCGTTTTCGCCGGACGGTCTTTGCCAGTAGTGCCATCCTCCCCGCTGGCTGTATGGGCGGGTTTTCCCTCGCTGCTGCGTTCTGTTAGGCTATGGATTACAGGAACAAATGTAGTTGAATGAGACAGCAGGCGGGTTACACGTTCCGCTGTGCCGAGATGTGAGGTGCAGGTGGTGATGATCACCCCGGGGTATGCGCTAGCGCCCTTGACAGGCACTCCAGGACCCGCCAACGCTCATGAAAACCCGGGTCGGTCGGTCCTCCATTCATCTGACCGGAGGTGTGGATAACGAGGCCACCTTCACAACCCTCTCCCTTCTGTCCTTATGTTGTAGTAAGGTAGGGCGGTTCGCTTGAGTTGCTCAACCGCCCCTTAGCCCGGTGCTCATGACGCGCTACGGGACCTTCACCGTGCCGGGGGACCAAGCAGGGCATAGCTAGCGGCATAGGAGCCGACTCGGCGTCAGCGGCTTCGTGCCGCACTGGAGTAATCCAATATGCGGTTCCGCACGTTCCACCACTTCTCCGTTCATTTCCAATACTGATCGTGAAACACCATGAGCAGCTGGATGTTGAGGTCCGAAATTCGAAGTGAAATTTTTTAATTGCCCGTTCCTAGTCGTCATGGGAAAAAAGGAAGAAATAAGAAAGAGATTATTCCCTAAGAGCTTGTCCAGTACTACCAGTACCAGAAATGCATCTCCTTGCGTGCGAGATACTTCTATGCCAGCCGTTATTCCCGGCTCTGTTATGAAAGAAAGCGGCGGACTCATCTTACAGGTGTTCCCTAATGAGGGATTTTAGGGGATTAGGGCTCTCCTTTATCTCCTCCACCCATCCGCGGAGGGGGGCTTACTTAGTGCTTGTGCTAAGGCGCGGGTTGATCTCTCGGCCCTTCCCTCGCTTCTTGAAGGAATTGGTTTTGGGCCTGGAGGGAATTCACCATTTCTTCAAGGGCCTGCCTTCGAGCAGCAAGCCGGGCCTCCCTTTGCGGAAAGGGTTCTATTTGGGCGCTAAGCTCCGCCCGCAGTCGGGCCCGCTCTTGGTCACGAGCCGAATCCATTGAGCGGGCTTGCTCCACCCGCTCGTCGACTTCGGAAAGACACGTCCTGAGACGCGCCAGCTCCCGCTCCCTCGCTTCAAGACTGGCTTGAAGAACTTGGACCCTTGATTCATTCAAGCCTTCAATCTCAAGCAAGCTTTGTTGAATCCCGGTCTCCGCCTGTTGAATCCTTCTCTCAACTTCTGATAGCTCATACATAACGGAAGACAACTCGTCCCTTCCGCCAGGTGGCACGTTCAGGTCAAAAGACGGTTGCTTCGAAGAGCTGGCACCGCTTCCACCCTCCTCTCCCCCTGGAGCCATCATCTTAGCCAGCTCGGGATCCAAAATAGTCAAAACTACAGCTATAACCAGCCCTCCACCACACCACCCGAGCCTACTAAAAAGAAAGTGGAGAGATTTGGTGAGAAGGATGGATTGGAGTTTGACAAGAAAGAGATTGAAATCCATACCAATCAATAGAAATGAAAAATAGAGTAAAAAAAGGGGGAAAAAAAAATGAAACATTGAAACACGTCTTTCCTTAGTCATGGGTACTCCCCACACCCCAATTTTCAAAGATTTTACATCTTCACGATCAAGCAAGTATTTAATCATACCATTGCTTGTTCGTATAAAATAGACCAAAAATCCTAAGATAAAAAGAACACTCAAATCAGATATACCTTGCATCATCATTCACTGAGAAACATTGATTCCCTCCAGACAGAAAGAGAGTCCCTTCATGTAGGAGTCTTAGTTGAAGCATCGACTTGAATCTCTTCAATGTCAGCAACTTACTGATTGATTGACCCATTCTAGAGAAAGTGCTTTCGGGTATACTTTCTTTAAGGAATGTGGTTCTTGCTCATAGCCCCCAAGACCATGAGGGAGCCCCCTTTTTTTTACATTTACAAAGGGATTCAGACAGGGAAGGCTGTTAAGCATGCAGACAGATTCTCTTTTCTTACGTGAATTAGATACTACTTCTTTCTTTAGAAAAAGTTATTTCTTCTCTTCTTTCTTGCCTATAGTCATGACTATAGGCAAGAAAGAATTGAACCTAAGGCCTGCCCCCGAAACATTCGGAAGAAATGCTGCTTTAGATCCCGCCCAGATCAGATCAAGGGCGGTCTTTTTTCTTTCTAAAAGAGCGAAAGTTTACGGGTGGATGGGTGCTCTTTAGGTGTTTACTACCTCACATCAAGGTGACAGGATTCGAACCTATGGCCCTCTGTACCCAAAACAGATGCGCTGACCAGACTGCGCTACACCTCGTCTCACCCCCCTCCGCATATAGATCCACCCGATCGATGAAGACTCGAACCGAACTCGCCCATCCTTTTGGGCACAGGGACGCGAGAACCAATCCGAGTAATCAACCGCTTTTTTTATAAAATCTGCCTCCAGCAAGATAGGGCGACGCCAAAAAGCCGTATAGTGCAGGAGCGCTCACATTTTGGCTTCCTCTTTCATTTTAGAAAATCCGGCTCGCTCCCGGCTACCTGTCCTTTGGACCCAAAGCCCGCTTAGAAGTGGATTCGAACCACTGACACAAGGATTTTCAGTCCTTTGCTCTAACCAGCTGAGCTACCTGAACCACTTTCCTAAAGTCTGTTTTCTTCATCGAATAGCGCCCTACCTTACTTACCACTTTACTAGTTAGGGAAAAGCCCTTTACTAATAACAAGAAAGGGCTTTTTTCGTTCGTCAAGCTTTCGAGCAGCTCTTTCAACTGCCGCCTAATCTCCTCTCCCAACATGCTCAAGAACCGAGAGCCGCCCAGCCCAGGGACTGCCGGAGGGAGCTTGCTTCTAAAAAGAAGATAGGCCACAACGCGCAACGGGCTCTCCGCTCCTAGTAACTAAGTAGTGCTATTCTGTCCTCCGGGGGACTCCACCAACACCAAGAGGTTAGGTTCTTTCTCTCACGTAATTTCGCCCGCCCGTTCCACTTCCGTGCCGGAGGAAATGGGATTCGAACCCATGATACAATCTTCTTGTATGTAGATTTAGCAAACCAATGCCTTAAGCCACTCAGCCAGACCTCCAATTGATCGGAATTTGATGTGCGGTTGGTTGCCCAAAGGGCTATCTGATCCGATCAACTGCGTAAGCCGTAGCGCGCTAGCGCGCGTACTCTTCCTCTATCTATGAGCGAGACTCCATCCAAATCTGCCACTCGTTGGGCGACGCCCTCTTTTCTATGAAGACCGACCCCACCACTGAATGATGAACTATTCCAGTCTTCGCCTCCGACCCGACCAGGAGAGAACACAGAGTCAAGCCCTTACCCGCCCGAATGGAATTCATATCTCCTTCGTCTGGTCGAGAAGGGAGAAAGCCCGGGGAACTGGACTGTGACTCTTCTTTCTAAACCATTAAGGAGAAGTCCATTTTCGTCATGATCGATCCACGTCCTACCATAGTGCCCGGAGAACCTGGCTTGCTTAGCTTACAAAGCTAGCTTACTAACGCGAAGGCCTTTAGGGGCTTGCTTAGTACTTGTGCTAAGGAGCAAGTCTCAGCTTCACGCATGACTAACATACCAAAAGGCTTAAACTAGAAGAGAAGGTACGAAGTCACTCTGCGCATAGCTATGAGGTACCAGAACGGAGGTCGGAAAAAGGCATAAACTTTAACTAGCAGAAAGAGTACATCCATGTACGTAGTCACTCATATAGCTATATGAGGAGTGAGGATAGGATCTCCTGCCTGTCTGCAGGCCCGGATACAAGATCCAACATCACATACACTCTTTATTGACTAGAAAGGGGAAGCGCTATCGAATCAGAGAAATGAAATAGAGTCTCATAGCCAGCACTTTATCTTCTTACTGATAAAATCACGTTTAACGATTCATAATGGCTTCATCCCTTTCCTTAGGTGCTTCCGAGACAGACTAAAGGGCACTCAAACCAGCATTGAATGGAAATATCAGGTTCGGGGGATAGCTTAGCATACCAGGCTACATACATACTTTAGCCAAGTATAGACCCATCGAGGGAAGGAAGCAGATGGAATCCAGCCGGACACTGGCTTTCGGTAGACTCGCTCACTGCTCCGGCTAAGGAAAGGAACACACCGGATATTGAAAAGAGCGCTTACTCTTTTTGCAGCGGAGTCGTTCACAAGAGAAAGACTAGCGTTCAATAGAAGTTTTTTCTAAAACAGTAATAATTCTTAAGTTGATTAATGTAGTCAAGTAAGGTAGGTAAAGAAGTGGAGGAGAATCCCTTTCTTCGCTATGGTGTTAGAGAGCGTTAAGCATAATATTGGATCTTGCAAACAGTGGGTAGACCAACTGAAGCAAAGACTAGCAGCGGATCTGGATCTGGAACATCGGATCTTGTTCACTCTGACTACGTAACCTGTACTGTGCCTATGAACTCATCCTAAGCTAAGGCAAGAGCGGATTCTCCGACATTGATCTTACTGTTGACTCTTTCCTTTCCTAAGGCAGTAGATTCGGGATCTAAAACAGATTTTCTATGCCACTATAAAGCATCAGGCTAGGAATTCCAAACCGGAGAGTTAGCTACCCGAAAAGCCGGAGTTCGATCCCATCCCACAGCTTCATGCCTTAAAGGCAGAGTTTCATTGAACAGCTGATCTTGGATGGACTTGGACTTGCAATCATTGAATTCAGATTCAGAGCTGACTGAATTGCTTAATTCAAAATGAATTTCCGGGGAAGGGGGAACTTCTGCCAATTCCATGACTTGACTGACTGAAGACTGGACTGGAATGAACCATCCAATGAATCTTTCCTTCAAGGCTTTCTGCCTAAGGGCTAACTGAACTTGCTTTCTCCCGGGATTCTCTTTTCTAAGCATTTGCCTGAAAGCCCTTACTCAATGCCAAACCCTTGTAGTAAGGATGACAGGTCTCCCCTCTAGTCTTGTAACTAGAGAACGACATCGGTCAATACACATCTCACGAACAGGATTCGAACCAGTACCAAGCTACTTCCCCTTGATGTAGACCGCGAGTCAATTCCTTATGTGGAGGGCAGAGACCTCTTTTTTCCTTTGAGAGTCATCAGAGAATGGGAGGCGCGTAGCGTACGTCATATGCTTTCCTCTTCAAGAGCAGCAGGGCTAGACAATTGAATTGCCTTGATTTCTCCACAACGAAATGTGATATATAAGCTAGAATCAAGTACCAACAAAGAAGAGGCTGCACGAGGTGCAAGAAGAAGGGCAAGTCCTTCCTTAGCTTAAAAAGGAAGTTCTTATCATACCCTTTCCACGGGCCTCATTGGGCTATGGACTGACCTAAGACGAAGGAAGCTTAGTGCGCAGAGCGTCGGGAAGCTTCATGCTATGCTCGAAGAAGAGGAGTCCCAGGATCAGGCTTGCCTCAAGCTTATGAATGCTTTGAAGGCGCCTACCAACCTATTCATTGTCGACAGGCGAAAGGAGAAACTCAATTGAATTATTCTGTCATCTGAGTCCGGTCCCTTGCTAAGTGGTTATAGGTTTAACTACCTGCAGGCAGGCAAGTTTATTGTTCCCACCGACCTCGACCGATGTCGCATTATCTATGGGAGGTGCAGACGAGGAGTTTTTCCAATCCTATTAATCTGGTTAAGCATAGGAACTCCGTGGTCAGCACTTTACCCGGATAGCTTCCACTCTGGACTAGCCTCGTCGAGGCGAAAGGTTGTGCTCTTATCGAGAGCCCCTCGGTCACCCAAGGAATTGTCTATCCTTTCTAAGCCTTCTGGCGATGCGAATTCAGAGATTGTGAGCTACCAATTCACACCCGAGCGCGAATTTCGATCTATCTGTACCCTGGCTTATAAATCTGCACAGGTTGTGGGACTTGAAGCCCCAATGTTGATTGATTTATTATGGCTCTTGCGGAGTAGAAATCTCCTCACCTAGCCGAAACCTTACCCTCTCTTTCAGAGAAGCCCATGGCACCGAGGTGACGAACTGTGACCACTCTCTCACTAACAGGAGTGGCAAGTCTCTTTCTTCCGGGCTTCATCAACGGGGAAAGACGTATCGATGCCTCTTTGGAGGTGCGTGATTAGCGTAGGCTATCCCCCTCGTGAGTGTTGAGCGGCTACTTTGACTTTCCCATCCTCCTGGAGAAGTCACCGAAGGCGAAGACCATCGGCTCGATGGTAGCAAAAGAGGACCATTCCTATCTACCTACCCCGTAGAAGATAAGATGGACGCGGTCAGCGCCGATAGCTTTGGCGCATTGATTCTCTGCGCTAGCAGGTTCCCCGATCTTTCTTCTGTCCCAGCCGTTAGGTTAGGTCTCCGGGACTAGGTGAGGAAACGTCTCTTGGAGAGTAGAGATTTCCCACCCCAGCCAGCAGGGGTTTGACATCGAGGATGTCGCTCTTAATCCTAGGCTACGGCCGGGGAAGATTCAAGAACCGAATCTGAGAGATTCTATTCTTAGCGGAGGACGTGAATAGATCTGTTTGTTCTAAGGCTTATAGTCCTTTGTGACTACTTTATTCGTTATTGTCGAGGAAAGAAAGTCATGCGAAAAGAGTGAACCTCTTGGTAGAGCTCTTCTTCCCTCACCCGGTAGCGAGATCGGTTATTTCCGGCGTTACCGGTCGAAATAAGTAAGGTTGATTTGCTCCGGGATGGTTACGTATATAAGTACAAGGAAGAGATGTCACGTATAGAAAGAAGAATGTGAGGCTCTCGAGTGTGACTCTAGCAAAGGAACTCAAACGCTATGCTGTCACTCCGCGTTAGGAAACTTTCTTTCTTATTAGAAAGGGAAGGATTTAATTCCTGTGTTCCCCGCGGGCTAAAATGGGGAAACTCATTATGGCAGGGTGTTGTCCGTTCCAGACTTTATTACTTTATTTGAAGCTGGCATCGAGTGCCTGCCTCACATGCGACCCTCGGGTCTCTAAGGAAAGAGGACATACTCCCCGATTCTCGGGGGATACGCGTTGCGGATTGGTTGCGTCTATGCTTCTAATCGCAAAATTCGGTTAGTATTGCAAGATGAAGTTAGTGTGCCGGCCCTACGGCCCTAGCAACTTTCCTTCCTTATTCTTACTACTGTCTTGCTCGGACTGACTGGAATGAAGATCTCCTTCGTTTTCTAGAGAAGGCAGAAAAAAGTAGATGCCTTTATCACTAGAAATGCAGGGGCTTGCCTTATGACAGAAACAGCTGATATCCGAATGGCGTACGGCTTACCCTAAGACTTCAACTCCATCTTACATCGAAGTAAGTTCGGCTGGATCGAGAGAATCTGGATAGGCATGATCGAAATAGGGGGCAACTCCAAGATAGTTGGAAAGAACTGGCTCGGCTCTCTGGCTTTGTTGTAAGGAGCACGAGATTGCCGACTATCGAGCTCCCCTAAACACAAAGGAGCCGGAGTAGTCCTCAACATCTCGTATCACATAAACAACACTCCATAACGGAAGATCATTACCTTATTCCGGGCTCGGCTCCGGCTTGGGACTGGAAAGACAAGACAGCCCTTGCTACGATGAAGGTTTCGGAGTCTCGGGCGAGCTAAGGGTTAACCCTTGCGCCGCCCCAGATCGGGTACGAAAAACAAAGACGACACATTAAAAGAAGTGCGTGCCGATACACATCGCTAGTAGCATTGGAAGCATCATCTCTTAGTGCTTTCCTTCGGTCGTGGAACAAAAGAGCGTCAAAGTATCCCCAACCCGGTACTTGTTACTGCCACTCGCGCCATCGGCTGCATGCTCCTCGCTTTTGTTCAATTATAAATAAGAAAAAGAAATTAGATATTCGAATATCTAATAGCGTGATAGAGACGGCGATAGACTAGACTATCCCCTATCCAGATAGATATGTCCCTATGAGCGACTACGCCGATCTTTATATGTTTTGGCCACGTCCGTTTCTGCTCCGAAGAGGAAGGTTTGGATCTTTCAATCTTATGTCGTGAGGGATGTGACCTATGTTAGGTCCATAAAATACCACCGCTTTTGGTGTTCTATGATTCACCTCCGAATAATGAGTAGGTAGTTCGATCCTTTTAATTCTTCTCTTCATAGTTAACTTATGGGGGGGTGCGGACCAATAGGTCGAATTACTATATAAAGAAGAGTTGTAAACTATCTTCCTTCTTGTTCGAGTAGGAAGATATCGCTTTTTCTCGTTTCTTCTCTTCGATAAGAATAGGGATTTGAAATGATAAAAATTCCTCTTCATTCTGTTGTGCTCAGCGAAAGAACTGCCTAAGCATACTTTTTCGGATCCAAACTTCTTTGTTCTTTCTAAGTATTCTTCTTGCATAGAATAACGCAACTGTTGTTGCAAAAACCGGGATTTTAGTAGCAGGCGGCATCCCCGCTTAGTTTTGAGTAGGCGGAACCATTCTGTTTTGGTTCTTCTCCACATTCTTACCCGGTGACCCAGGAATTTTCCTATAATTTTTTCTACTGATATTTCGATATAGAAAGATCTCCTTATTTCTTCACCGCGGATTTTCGCGTCATTTTCTTGAAAAGATATTAGATCGCCGTGGGAAACTTTCAAACGAGTAATGCTTACCATTCGATTATTCACACAAACCCTTCGATGACTTATCGGCTGCCTTGCTTGAGGAATAGTTTCACGAAAATGGAGACGAACCGGAATAACGTCCGATCTTGTTTCTGGATTGAGTAGAAAAGGGATATATGAAGTTCGTTCTGTTCCTCTGTGCATCTCTGTAATGGGTAAATCCCCATGAATAAGGGGCAACTTTCGTGTAGTTTGTGATTGGATGTAACTGTTAAGATTTTCTCTTGGATAAATCTTTCTCTTAATAGATCTCTTCTTGTTCCTCAATCTTCGGAGAATGCGGCGTTGTATTATTGTAAGTTCTCTCTTCCGAACATTTCCTGAAAGTAGACGACAAGTTTTAAATCTTAATGCAGGCATATCTCCGTTGAATCAGTCTGATTCGCCACATCGCGTATAACGGGAGTCGAACCCAATTCTGCCAAAACCCCCGATAAGCAAAAGCAAGAAGGAAACTACCTATCATTTTTCTCTCTTTCTTTGACCTGGCACACTGAACACATACCCCATCTAGAAGAAAGTCAAAGTGACTACATCTCCTTCGGACCCTGACGTGAACAGACGCTCTCTCCATCGAGAAATTCAACTGTCAAGATTAGCGTACTAAACGATTCGATCTATCACCTACGTCATTTCTACTTACTTGGAAAAAATCCATACTTGTAGCACTCAGTCATCGTTCTGTCATCCAACATGCTTCTATCTAAGTGATTTCATAAAATATGGAATGGATATGTATGGGGTCACAAGAGGGTCGAGCTCCGGTCAGAGTTGTCGACGGGACGCTGCTATTGCCTTGGTCCCTCATGAGTTTCCTTTCCGACGGGGAATCGCTCATCCCTTGCTTGGTTCTGGTCAGTCCCGCTACCGAGCTTTCACTTTCAAATCAATCAACCCCGTGCTTTAGATCAGCTAATTGGGAATCAGAATCTGGATCTTACCCAACAATTGGGATCGGCCACTCATCTTGAGTATCTCACTTGGTCTGGCCTGACTGATGAAAGATCTCGTTTTTATGACCATCTTTCTTAATTAAGCCAAAAGAGGAGCTCTCATAGGGATCGTATTGTGGCGAAAAGGTTTCACACAAACCTATGGTATGGCATCGATTATTTCGAGACATTTGCTCCTGTGGCCAAACTCTAATCATTCCATACGAGTCATTCTGTAAGTTGCAGCTAACAGATCTTGGCCACTGCAGCAGCTTGATCTTGACTAGCTTGGGCTTCCTGCCTCTCTTCCGTGGCATTCAAGGACCCAAGCTTGGGGCATTCCCTCATGGCATGTGGCCCCTTGCATATTTATTTAGCACCCACCTCTGCTCTGGGCACATATTCTTCTTCTCCTCGTAGTCCGGCCTACCATCGTTTGGCTTTCCATCACCACCCTTGGCAATGGCTTTTCCCCCCTGTCCTTGATGTTTTGGATGTGATCTTGTTCAGGCCAGAAGAGTTCAGAGTCTAATCGCAGAGAACTCATACCGTCCCTTGAGCCTATAGATAGAAGGTAGGCCTAGACTTTAAGGTGAATACGTCTTTCTGTGATCTTACGGTAGCGAGTTTCGGTAAGTTCAGTAAGTGAAGTGACGAGCGAAGGTGTACAAAGTCTATGACTCACACGCTTAGGCGGGTTACGGGACTTTGTGATTCTTTCGGACAAGATTGCCTAGATTGATCAGATTCTCTTCCTATCTATTCATAAGACAAGATCAATCAAGGAATCCAGAGGCAGGGCACTTTATTCCGATATCTCCCCCCGAGGTTGAGGTAGACTTCCCTATCCTTAAGGATAAAATAAGATCTCTTGCTTTGCCCACAAGCCCTACTAGCGTAGCAAGTCTGTTCGCAGGTGTGTTGTTCGTTCTAGCGATAGGCTCCAAGCGCGATTCTGATTTTAAATTAGGTTTTCTGTTCTGGAATGAATCTGTTCTAAAGAAAGACCTGCCTATACTGAAGAGGGGCTGGTTCTCTTTCTTGATAGCATGGCGCTCGCCGGTCTGGGTACCCTTGACACTTGGCATTGCTTCCTTTCATCCACGAGGAGGGAGAATAGTGATCTCTCAGCGGCGAAAACTCTTTGTTCTTAGGTAAAGTTCTCTGTTTAGCGAAAAATCCCATATTCATATTATCAAAATATATCTTGGTAAAAAGAAATCGATGTATGTCTTTCTTTGTGTTCCACCCAGCTATGATGCATGACAGGAGAGAGCGAACACAAGCTCAAAATTAGCCTTCTAAGCAATCGAGCACCAAAGCCGATCTTCCTGACAGGCCGCATCCTCCACGGCCAACTCGTCAGTCTGACACTGACGGAGCAAGCATCTTTAAAAGTTTCTTTTAACGAGTCTCCCACACTCACAGGCACACCTCTGATTGATCTCGAATCGCTCTGATACCACATAGTCTCAGAGGAAAGCTGTCCATTATCTCTGCTCTGAGACTATGGCGGATCGAACTAGGGTAAATCCGAGAACGAGCCGTGGGAAAGTCCCCATCGACCTTCAAAGCAGCATTTAACGCCTTTTTTAGATAGGTGAGAACTTTTTCTTCTTTTTTATTTTATTCATTCAAAATTTGCCCTTGCTTACCTTGCAACTTTCATAGCATAAACCTTAGCTACTTAACTCTATTCCTACCTTGGGTCACGAGCTCAGCTCGGAAGTAAGGGAACTCTCTTCTTTTGCTCCAACAGTTAAGTCAAAGGCTACGAAAAAACCTTCCTCCGTAAGTTCCTTTACTCTCTCTCTCTTGAGCGCTTTCTGGTGAACACTTTGTGTAACCCGATTTGAACTAGTTTCAAAGGCCCTCTTATCTTACCGTGTAAGCCTCCAACCTATTTCCGGTGGAGAGGAGTGGATTTCCACGAAAGAAAGCCCTGAGCCAGGCCTCCATGACCTACTATGCACCAAGTCCAGGAACCCGAGTCCGAGTACAGTTAATCAAGGAAGAGACAGCAGCTGAAGTCTATGTCATCAGCTCAATGCAAGGTCCGTCGAAATCTTCCGGATGGGTCTAGCATCCGTAGGTCAGTTACTCCAGCGCCACAGTTCGACAGCTCGGGAAATACCTCTCACGCACCACGGTCGTCTCTTGACCACGCAATGACCTTCCCAGAATGGGTGATAATATAATGCAGAAAGCAGAATCTCAAAGGGAACCCCATCCAGGGGATATGCAGATAGAGCGCCCAAGACTTGGCAGGGAACGGGACCGTGATTCTGAACAGAAACAGACAAGATAGACAAGAAGAAAGCAAGGCCAAGAAGCCTCCGGGATAGACTCCTCCCTCTCTACGTGGGAGCAACATAGACAGTTCCTCGAAGCCGAGAAGATTATTTTGCAAGCGGGCCACCCCCTTTCAAACTCCACGGAACATGTTATTCCCACTCCTCTTGAGTCGTATGCTGTCCTGTCCTCAGCTAAACTAAGCCAGGTGGTAGAACCTGTTTGTTACAAAGAAAAGATACCTCCGACAAGACGGTTCAGGAAAGTGCTAACAGGGGCAAAAGACTAGCATCAGATTTGTCTACTTCTCTTCCTCAACAACAGGTAATACCAGTCCTTCCCTGCTCTTGTCTTGCTGTCGTGTCGATCAAGGCCATGCATATATACAGATGATTGATTCTTTCGGATTCCTCCTTTAGAGTAAGGCATTAAGCCTATTTGACGGAGTGGCGGGGAAAGTCAAGTCAAGCCTTACCTTACTGTTGCAAGTCTTTTCGTGTGCATGTCTGCTTTCTTTTTTCTACATAACGGCTCTTTAACGCATTACCTAGCTGAATAACTTATATTAGTCCGCCTTTTAGGTTGTTGTTTTTCCTCATTGAGGCAATTACCAGTCTTAGGAATGTGTGCCTTCTTATCCGGATTACATACACTGTCTCATCTCGTGCAAAGCGTATCTGAAGGAAGGGTACGGAGTTGATCCTCGCACCGAACTCTAAGCGCTAGTTGAACCTTCTTCGGTCTCTTGAAGCGGGGAGGAACTTACTGATGAAACTCTTTCCGACTTTTTGATGCTTGCTATCTGCAGTGAAAGAATTGAGAAGGATCTTTGTTCCCTCTTCCCTGCGTATGCTCCCGCAAGGAGTCCCATTCTGCAAGGGTAGTCGTGGTGTGAATCACAAGCACATAATGTAGCTCAAATCACGAGTATAATCATAGCTAAAAAGGCTCGCCCTTCCGTTGGATCAGCTGCTCTCCGAGTCGCGGAGATATCGTCTTTCTGATTTCTGAATAGTTTAGTTACCTCGTTCCATTCACCACAAGGCATCCATCTTCCTAACTTCATCTTCATCAATCTTGTCCCTCCGAAGCCTTGCTCTAGCAGATTGCTAGAAGAGTCGATCACTAAACCCTCCGCACTTGAAAGAAAGGATACATCTGAGCTAATTCAATTGAAATTCTTGTGCGTATCGCGATGCTCCTTTCTTTTGCCGTGGAAAGGGCTTCGTCTTCGTTTACTACACCGGCAATAGGATCGTCGAGTATGAAATGAATAGTAGCAACCAACGGTGTGAAAGCGTCCGTTAATATTGTATTGTTAATAGTGGCTGGCAGCTCCGGAGCTGTAGCAAAAGGCTTATTGCTTATCAAATAAAGTGATTGAACTATCTATCTTAGCGAATGGGTAGAAAGAGGCGACTTACGACACCTCTGTTAAGGAAGAACTATGCATCTATGTAGATGTTGCACATCAGAAGAATCCGAGCGCTTGCTAGTAGTTTAATTGGCACGTTTTAGACATCATAACAAGAAATCTCGTGATTGGGCTTGGAATGTTTATTCTGGACTGAGTGTGGTTAATTACATATCAATCGCGAAACGCTACTTGATCAGTAATAAAATAGCTTGCGATAATAAGTAGGAAATTCCTTCAGACCGTTAGGGAGAGGACAGCCCATCTTATCCTCCGAGACCGTTAAGTCGGGTCACTTCTATCCTCTCTCGAGCAACTAAACGTACCTCTCGTTTTCACTCAAGTAACTGCGTACCTTCATTTCGGAGCTAGCCATTTATGGAAAGGCCTATATAATAGAATGAAGAAGGCCGTACACGCATAGCTTAGAGTGACTTACCCTACCTTACATCAAAGAGGAATCGAACCTCTTCCAGTCCAGTTTTGTGAGAAACCGGAATCCTTTTGTTTGATGTCCCCCTCCTCCCTCCGCCGTTAGTTTTCGCTGATACGGTCGCGCAGCGCTAACATAAACAGATCAGTTACTACAGGCAAGAACAAATACGTATATAAAGCTAAGCCACTTAGCGTGGCCCTGAAGTTCATTAATACTTTTTTGAAGTTCCCTGGCCGAGGGGCTCCAGGGAATTCATTGGACGTATCTCATGGAACAGAATCCGCTTCTAGAGGGTCTCGTGCGCCCGACAAAAGAGGGCTTTGCCAGAAATACTATGAATCATCGGGTAGGTTTTATCCTAAAGATTTTGAATAAAGGACGGAGGTTGGGTAAAGGGAAGAACAGCGATTGGCAGACTAGACTAAGTGTCCACTCACTACCTTTAGAGAAAAATAAGATTTTTGCTGCTAAGAACAAATTTATCCAAAACAGTTAGCTAACAGCGATTCAAACGGATTAGCTAATCGTTCTCCCAATGACCTTTTCGATCGGGTCACTGGATTGATTTTCAAACAAGGTCTTTTCCACTCGTGCTAAACACACGATTCCGGAAATCCTCAATCCATACATTTACCCATCGATCAGACCATAAGCTTCTGGGCGATACTGTGCTTCAAACATGTGGTCTTCACCTATATAGTATCGAAGGCTTGAGTTACGTCCCTGGAGTCACTCTGCCCGGAGACTCCTACCCTTCTCTTATATTATCTTATAAGCCTAACCTTTCTTATTTAGACCTCTTCCCGGCTTTATATTAAGGTTTCGTATAACCCTCCCAGACACTGTAATCGTGATCTCTGATGTTGGTATTGGCGATTTCTCATAACTTTCAGCTACCCTAATCGGTTCCTACATTTATTAGACGTTGTAAAGGTGCGAGTTGTCTCAGAGGCCGAAAGTAACGGGAGGATATATCGATAGGATACCCCAGCCGAAGGAAGTGTTCTATTCCCGGTGGTCCAATAAAAACCAAAACCAGTTGTTTATTAATCTTGGGCACAACTCTGGATCCATATCCATCTGTCTCTTCCAACAAGCCTGGTTCAATACCAGCTGTACTGGTTGTCTCACTGCGTGCACTTAAAACAAAGCCAATTCCACTTGGGAAGATCAACCCCTCCATATTCTTATTATGGTCGCTCGTTTTCAAGTGCTTTTTATTGAACCATCCGGTATGTTTATAACTTTCAAATTGAACAGGTAGTTCATGTATTGTAGACCAGGCACGGAGCGTACCATTGGACCTCTTCTGGAACTCCGTTATTCAAGTAAAGAAATGGGGCGGTTGCTTGCTTTTCTCTTTCCCTTTAGCTTGGGACTTCTTAGTAGTATGAATCCCATCTATTGATTCCCTTTCCTTCGACACATATGCATAGGGCATTCCTCTTGACTCCCAAAAGCTTCTCAAAGAGCTCCTGAGACTAGTGCTACTCCTAGTCTCCACAGAAAACTTGCTACCGCTATTTAGTCCACAATTAATTACTTTAGCCTTCGTTTTAACAGCAAGAGTACCTTGCGGGGATATCTTCTCCTATTGATTCAATTCCTGCAAACCTCAAAACATCTCCTTCTCTGTGCGCTCACTCCATTCCTCAGCAAAGCAATCCGGTCGGTGCGGGCAAGGCAGTACTGGTACTCAATCGATCTTGCTCTAGCCGAAAGCGGCTTCACGGAAAGGAAAAGTAAACCTTCCCTATAGTGCTTTCTCGAGGGGCCAGATATGATCTTGCCAAAAGGTGCGGAAAAAGCAGCTTCACGCTCTACTTTAGACTACTTTCCTTTTCCAGGCAATTGGTTTAGCTAACCCTTATTATATTATATGCATCTATTGGGCAAAGAAGCATCGCTCCTTCCGGGCTTTATTCCACAGTTTCGTCTTTCCGATCATTCGACTAAGGGGAGAAGGGGTGGATGAGGCTTAGTAGATTCGGAAGAGAATTCTAATCCATATCTGATCTTTCCCGGAAAAGACTTTGGCTTCTTGAATAGGCCAGATTCCACTTGTCGTGAGAAAGAGGATGAAAGGAACGCTTATTGGTTTCGTTTCGTAGCCCCTCCTGCCGCAGTGTGCACTAAGTCGACAGCTTCTTTGTCGAAATGAGGAATCGGAATCCCTTCACTTAGTAGCTTTAAAAAGGAAGTCAGGTTTTGCATTCTATAGAATGCCCAGAATCGGTTGTGAAAGAATGGCTTTTGTTCCAATCATCCGCTGCGCCCAGTAGTTCCTTTTCATCGTCTGCGAGACTTTTAGTTAAATGAAAGGGTCCAAAAAGAGCTCGAAAGGAGTCCTTCGTAGTGAGAGAGTGAGTTCCGGTCCGACACGAGGTGAGGGATAGTCTTAGCTGCGAGGCCCCGTACTAAATATGATAACAGGGATGTTAGAGGAGTATGGAGTTGGTGCACATAGTAATGCCAGGGTCTCGAATGCAAAACTTGGACTTGAAGGGAAGGAAGGCAATCTTTTTCCTAAAAGAACCTCAGCTTGCATACCTTTTCCTTCCTTATCCATCTTTACCTAAAGTAAAGGACGATAGGAAGATAGGATTGATGTGAGCATTAACGTCCGCATCGTCCGGGTCAAACTACAGGTATGAGTTCCATCTTACTTACTTGGCCCTAGCTTACTACTCCTACTGGGATACTCGCAAAGGAAGGCAAAGATAGCTAATAGCAGCTCAGCTCATATTGGCCTGGCCTTATTCAACTACTAGCACTGGAATGGAAGGCTATGGAAAATAGAAGCACTAGGATAGAGGAACAACGTCCGATAAGAACCGTATCGGACGTTACATCTATCTATAGTCCTCTCGTCCGGTAGTTCCCTTTAGTCTGTTTCTAAGAAAAGAAGCTAAAACAGCTAAGAACGAATTAGCTCTTTCAAGCCCGTTTCTAGAAGAGAAAGCCAGAGGGTAATAGCTGATTGGCAGTATGAGTGTCAGAAAGCTGCCTGCTCGAATCAACATCCCTCTACGAGTTTCCTCATTCCTGTGGTTGTTCTCTTTCCTCTAGGCTAGAGAATATCTTCTTTCTATATGTATTTATTACTTACTGTAAGGGACTTTGTAATAAACAGGACAATCTCTAGCTGACGCGATCCAGCACCCCCAATAGCCGATGGAATGCAATATACCGTCATTCGATAGAGTCGTCGCAGCTTGCGAGTTTGAGGGATCGGGCATCGATTCTCTTGGATCCGATAGGAATCTCGATAGCGAGCAGTACCTATCGTTCGCTGCTACCCCTGGTCGTACGTTCCGCGCTTCGTCTTGCGCTATATGTACTGAGATCTTTGGCATGCTCTTCACTGCAGCCATCTTTCAACAGTAAATCGATCACTCTTAGGATGACAGCTCTCTCCATTCATCTGTCGTGACATAGATCGCAGCTTTCATTACTGCTGACTTATCTAGTCACACATGAAGTAAAGTAGCACTCTCCTTATTTTATTATATTTATATTCGTTTAGGTGCCATCAGCGTCTGTGCTTGTATTCTGTCGAAGGAAAATGCGTTTTATTTTACGCGGGATGTCGGGACAGGAAAGCTTATTTTGATGGCAGGCCTGTAACAACTATAGTTTTCTTTGCAGCTTTCCAGGGTTCATCCTATAGCTACTTAGGATCCGATCTATAGCGCGCCACCCAATTAAGGCTACCAGCAGCGGTCTGCCCTTGCCCCTCCTTCTCAAGCTGGTCAATTACATCGATCCTGCTCCTGGGGGAGCCTGGAAAGCATTCCTACGACTAGGATAGTGCTATTAGTAAGTATTCGTCCCCATTAAACTCCAATACAGCTAACTAAACTGCTAACAGTTTCCCTAAGCCTATGAGCCTATGCCTTCTTATGTGAATCTTGTACTGTTAAGAAAGCAAGGCAAGAAAGAATGATTCCCCGTTCCTCAAATGCGTGAGATTCGTCGTTTCCAAGCCCAGACATGTTGTACCTGAGGGCTGAACTAGTAATGCAATCAGACTCTTTTCTTTACGTACCACCGGTTAAGTTAAGGCCTAGTAAATGCTTGACGCCTAGGACGTAAACAAGATGCCGTAAGGGCTTCACTCACTGACTGGAGTGTGCGTTCTCTCTTCTTCCTTTCCCGGCCCAAGTCTTCCTTCTCGCGCTTTCCGTTAGCCCAATCCGCTTTATGATCCCAGCTGGTGCTAATCCTTTGCATCATGACCATAAGTCAAGTTCACTCCAGTGCTGGAACGTTGGGACGTCCTATAAGCCCAGAGAGCCTCTGACAACACCTCATGCCAGACCCTTGGGTTTTCAGTAATCATCTTTTCTATTATGGTTTTAAGAACCTTATTAGATGACTCGGCCTGACCATTAGCCTGAGTATAGTTGAGTATAGTAAGGTGTTGAATGAATGATCTCAAAAGCATAAGTCTTTGCAAATTCCTTCACTTGTTCTCCTGTGAAAACTTTTTCCTGGTCTGCAGTTACAGCCAGTGAGATGCCGAATATATGAATGATATTTTCCTTCAGGACCTTAATGAATATTTCCTTTTTCACATTCTTCAAGGGTATGGCTTCAGTAAAATAATCCGTTGCAACAGAACGTATGTTGCTTGCTTGATGGTGGATATATCTTACCAATCAGATCCACTGCCCATCCACGAACTCACCCGTTAGGCATAGGTCAGATAATAGCTCAAGGTCTTGATGGAAGTCGGTTATTGAAGGAAGTGAAAGTCGCCCCGGCAGTAAGAGGGATGATTCTTGCGGCTTATTTCAAGTCGCAGTGGTCACGCTAGTAACTGCAGTAGCCGGCAGGTAATCCTAATCTTTTATTCGCCTGTCTGTGTGCTCGTATTGATCTCCCTTGAACTCCCAGAAGGGGGAAAAAGATGGACTCCCTCGTCTTTAGTCGATCCATTAGCTCCCTTTAAACCCGGAGAGAATTATATATTTAGGAATGACTTACGTTATTAACAAGTTCTTACTTACTTTCATTGTTACATGCAGGTATATGAAAGCCCTGCCCTTTAGAGAGCCCCTTCTACTACTATAGCAAAGCTATTGGATTAAAGCTAGGATAGGCGCCTGGGTGCTTTAATGGATTTTGGTAGCGGATCTTGCTGTTAGACGAAGTGGAGCAAGGAAATGCCCTGCCCGAAATAAGGCTACGGAACGTAGTTAGTGCTTCCCAGTTGTGGAGCGGGAAGGTATTCCCTGCAAGTTCTTAAGTTCCTTCTAATCTTCTTTTTTGCGCTGGTTGTTAAAGCTCTTTCTATCTTAGCATTACGGGGAAAATAAAGGAGGTTCAGTCCCTTTATTACAGGGGCGGAGTTGCCAAAGAGAGTATCAGATCGAGATGAAAAGACGCTAGAGATGCTGAAGAAAGAGGACAGATAGGAATGCCAGGTTAGCATTTTTTTGGTATTTTCTGGGAACCTATGTGATTGTGGCTCCAACCTCTAAACCAAGGATGGTATCTAAAAATGGCCAATCATTTGCCGCGCCCACTGTGAAAGGAGCATATGCTGGGCTTCCACTGTGACTGCCATTGGATTGAAAACTTATAACATGGCGGTGATGAAAGGGCAGGAACAAGTAGTAAAGTTACATGGTCCCTTCTGGTTGCTGCAGTTGTGGTTGTGGGCATTTGAAAGAGTTAAGGACATTTGTCCGCCACCTCATTCTAAACCCTCGGAGGTTTTTCCAGGTCCGAAGGAGTATCTTATGTAAGATTCTTGCACAAGGGACGAGAGCGAATCAAGAAAGCTAAAAGTGAGGGGGTAGCAAGATCCTGAAAGAAGGCTTCTTTCTTGAACGACTAGCTGTACTGTTGGTCGCTTACCGGAGAAAGAGGTGAGAAAGGCTTTCCAACTAGCCATTGTACCTGAGCGACCCGAACCCCGTCGCTCGTCTTATGGAGACGTGTGTGTGCCAGGGGAATGGAGGGCAGTGGGGAGATAAGCTCTTTTGAGCTACAGTTTATGCATATTCCTAGATTGCGGATCTACTATTGGAAGCTCCTGTTTTCGCTGTCTACTCTCTATATGGGCCCCCCTATACCAGTTTTCAGGGATGACACCTAAGGCTGAGTCAGTTTGCAAAGGGGACACTAGTTTAAGGATTTTTCAATGCGCCCCATTCCCTTCCACAACCGGACCGGACTCGTTTATTTACCCTAGTTATCAAGCCTTCGCCAGTGGCTCATAATCTTCCACTTAGAATCTTGTATACGGAATAATCTCGGCTTAAGCGCTCATAGGGCATTTGCCTTTGGTCCTAGCCGACGTTGGAACAGATCCTTAATGACTGGCGTCAAGGGCAACCTTCCCACGGTATCTCTTGATACGCTTACCCGACGTGCTTCTTTTCATCTTATTGCTCTTGCCGCGCTTATTCGCTTATTCTTCTGGTTAACGCGCCCCACTAATAACTATGCTGACCACGTTCAATCAAGCTAAAAGCTAGTCGACCTCCTTACTTCTTTACCGCTCCTGCCCCGAACCCTCACAAGTCACGACCTAATGTAAGTTCTTTCAGTACTTTTCGAGCTAGCATAGCAGCTGATATGGAATAGCCTTTCTCTAGCCTGGAGCCTGGCAAAGGACGATCGTAGATACGATAGGGGTCCCTTCCTTCCATTGGGATTCGTGCAAGCAAGAACTAACTCGAGAGGATGTAAACAGCGGGAATGCAAAATCAAAGAATGCCGACTCTGATCTTTCAAAAGATCGTGATTCAAAGGATAAGTCAGTCTTTGATGCTCTTTATTCCTTCTCAAAAGAAAATGCCATTTAACAAAGACGGACTGGACTCTCCCGTACTGAAGGCAACGCAAAGTTGCCAATGCTTCTAGTGCGAATCTTGCTTTCGAAAGGAAAGGATCAGAGCCTAGTGTACTCTCTGTTCTTTCTAGTCTGGGTCTGCTTTGCCAATGCACTGATAGCTATGATTCTTCGATCTCGAAAGTGAAAAGATAAGGATTGGATGCTGTTCAAAGATCTCCCCTGCTTACCTTTAGCGGGGATCAAAACAACTTATATAAAGAATAAATATCTCAAGGAAGGATAGCTTCCCATGCCATGACCAGAGTTCACAGTCGATTCTCTAAAAGGAAAAGCAAAGAGCGGTAATGCCTCCTCTCCTGGTCAATAGGGCTATGAAAACCAATCCACCCCTTTTAAGGAGACGGGATAAACTACTTCTATTTCTCCATAGCACCCAATTCCTGAACCAAACCAGGTGAAAGCGCTAACTCCTTCTTCTTTTCCCGTTCGTGACCCAATGACAGCAAAGCGAGGATCAGAGCCTGTCCACTCTATTAAGGTCAAGCTTTCCCATCGAGAAAGGATTCGGTTCGTCTGTTCATTGGAGTAAAGCGTTTATTGAGCTTCATGGATCAGCCCGCTTTCTGTCTCTGATCCCCAATATGAGTGAGACCAAGATGGCTGACTGGAGTGCCACAATCTCGCTTCCTCGGGGCCGGATGGCGGAATCGGCATTCTGGTCGGAAACAACATCTTCCCCTTCTGCGGCAGAGCTGCGGTCCACACTGTCCTTCGGCAATATCGGACTCCGAAGGCGCCGCCCAGAGACGACGCCACAAGAACAACCAAAAGAAAAATCGCTGCCCTCACTCGAAAACAAATTGAGCTGTAGGCATCAAGGTAAGGTACCGAGAAACTATACTGCTGCAGAAGCGGAATCGAAGGAATTGGTTTCAAGGTAAGGATAGCGTGATTGACTGCTTGCGTTTGGATCATGGGCCACAGCTACTTGGGTTTAAACCGCTGACATCTGCCACCCGAAAGAAGGCTTTTTTGCATGTTAGCGCCTCTCTAAGGTGCCCATTGATCAAAGTCCTAAGCTTGGGAAATCATCCCACTTCGTTGTCTTACTCTTTCTTTGAAGCTAGAAAGATGCTGTGCTTCACCGAGAGTTTGTCTCACAAGATCTGTTGGGAACAGCTTGAAGATTTATCGGCCATTCCCATTTGAGCGAAAGATTGAGCATTGGATCAAGAGAGTGCATTAGCCTATCAAGGCTAAGTCGAAGCGTATCAATCCCAAGGTCGGCCTACAGATATCACTTTTAGGTCTACTTCTTTCCACGCTCCCTGAGAAGTTATTCTTTAGTAATGCATTGGTGCCTGACCCTTGCAATCCACTTTCATACTTTTATGCATCTCTGAACAAGCAAATCTCAATGCTTCTACTGCTCCCACCTGCCACCCGGTCGTTCGTTCTTATAGTCTCTGGAATCGCTTTCAAAGCGGATTTTTTCTTCCTTTTTGCTTTCCATTGAGTGTAAAGTTACGGGTAAGAACCTGTGCGGGATTGATTTAGCTCAGAAGCGCCCTCTCTTTCACAGCCGAGGAGTGAGTACACATCGATGAGCTTAAGTAAGCGTTTGTTTTTGACTACTACACTTTGCTTTGTTGATGCAACGAACTCTTTCTATTCCACGAGCAGACACCTTTCGATAGAGTCTTCCTTTCCTCGGCTTGCTCTTTTGACCTACCTTGAGAAGGGAAATTCCTAGGAGATGATTAATGAATGTAGGTCAGGTCTCTCTAATTCGCAGTAGGTGTGTATGCTCCCCTAAGGCGAGAGCATTTGCTTCTTCGACTGACTCAACCATGTCTTTCTTCATTGACTGCTTTATCAACAGAATCGCCGGAATCAACCGGCTCTACTGAAGCAACTACTCGCTTTGGATCTGCAACTTGAAGATATTCATATAGGCATAGGTAAAGGTATGGTCAAAGGCAATCGCAGTGGTTGTTTCACCCCAGAGTAGATTCACTCATAGCAGATACAAAGGCAGGAGCAAACCAAACAGCTAAGTAAAAGCAGCGCTATACGGGGGCAGCAGTCGCCCTAACGAAAAAGGGCTTTTAGAAGAAGCTCTTCCTTCTTCACTTCAGGAAGAGCGCCGACGGCAACAGCTAATTCAGCTAAATCAATGGTACGTGGGAGCCTTCCTAAAAGAAAGAAAAGACTGACCTTGCAGCTTTAATTTCATAGCAGAAAAGCTCCTTAACTCGATTCCTACCTTGGGTCACAAGCTCAGCTCGGAAGTCACGGAACTCTCTTCTTACATACGATGATAGAGAGTTTGAATGGAAGCCATCCCCTTCGCACACCCTATCCAGCCCTGTTCTGGCAGCTAGTTTCAGGAAAGAACCGGCATCTAATTGAAATGGATGAAATTTCCCAGTCTGTAGTGATATTTTTGATTCGCTTAGGTTTCCCATTCGATTCGATCTATCCTGATGAGGAAAGAGAAGACGGAAGGTCTGATGCTACGAGTGAACCAGATCAACCTGAGAGGGAGTCCCAGGAAAGGGTAGACGAAAGAAGGTCTCCGATACGGGGATGGAGTGTGAAGACATCAATCATCCCTTCTCTTTTTCTTTCTTTACGCAATTTTGTAAGAGTCTAAAAGACGGGGTTCACCTCAGTCTTTACTTTATAGTATTCAATTCCAGCGGCTCGAAACTCAATATTCGACCGATCGCTTAGATTAAATCTTAGCGGAGATTTCCGAAAAAGTAACCCAGAGTTCCTTATAGAAGGAATCAAAGATGGATGGCTCTCTTCCGAGCAAACAGGAAGTCAAAGACGCATCCGCACCCTTTTTCACCTAAAGCGGAAGTCTTCATCCAATGATGCCACTTGTTGCCGTTGATGGCCGTTGCAGCAGCACCGGTGCCGGTCATGCTTCAAAGTGGAACAAAACGACTTGGTTTTACTTTACTCTAAAGAGGGGCTTGAGTTTTGGTTGACTTTTGAACCCCCTACTTTGCATCATCTCTCTTTACATGCTTTCCACGGGCGCTGCTACTATTTGATTTACGGGCACCGTCGGTGGCCTTACAGTGCAAATTGGACTTTATTGAATAAAGTTCCGACAATTTCATTCAGCCACGTCTCGCCACTCATTTGAAATTACCGGTTGAGCCCATGCCATCCCTGAGGGTTATGGTGGGGAGTGGTCACAGAAGGGCCACGGGATTGTACGTGATTTTCAGGTGCAGATTCAGGGCCATACTTTGACTTTTCCAGCTTATGTTTTACCTGTTGCGGGGACTGACGTGGTTATCGGAGCCTCTTGCTTAGCTACCATGGGACCCCATGTAGCTGATTACAGCACGTCCACGGTTCAATTGGATCTTGGTAGCCAATTTCTCACTCTTAAGGGTACTCGCGACCCGCCGACTGTACAAGCTCAATCCCACCATTGAATTCGATTGCAACACACCGATGCCATCGCCAACTGCTTCATCTTTCAAGCCACTCTTTCTAATGATTCGTCTATGACATCATTCCAGCTACCATCCGATCTTCCTTTGGATCTTGTTTCTCCTTTCAAATCTTTTTTTGAGCCACCACGTTTTTTACCTCCATCACGTGGTCATGAACATCGAAACTGCTCACCTTCTGCACATATCAATCTACTTTGCTTTCTGGGAGAGCCAATAGAGAACTCAACAAGGGTATCCACTTTTGACTCGACTCGTTGAAAGAGTAAAAGCTCCTGACTAGCTTTAGAGCACACGGCTATTGTACTTCGCTATCGGTCACCGCATTGAAAGCGATCTTTATACGTTAGGTAAGTTAGCGGCGTAATAAGCCGGCCTTTGAAGAAAGAAAGACCGTTCCATCTTGTTCGAAAGCGGTCCACTCCGGAAGTAGTGGTGGCAAATCTTTGGGATGGACTTAAAAACTATTTCTTTCTTGAAACGACATGAACACCCGTAGAAGCATCAACAGGAAGTTGGAAGTTCAGCAATACGATGGAAGCAAAATAATAAGAATTGGCAGAGAACGTAAAGAATTTACGAACGTTGTTTCCTATATTTCTTTTTTTATTCTGGTGGAGTGGACGGGTTCAATTGATTTCATTCTGGCGGACTGGGACAAACCATGTTAATTGAAAGACGAGTTAAAGATCTAATCTACTGAAGAGCCTTTGAAAATGGAGGGCATAGGTTAGGTTAAGTACAAGACAGAGAGACTAAGGTCAAGGTAAGGATTGACTAATGAGTTTACCTTTTTTTTTACCCGCCGAGACACTATCCACGGTTGGTAATCTGACGGTAATCACTCTTGATGTCTCCCCTAGTCTCCATGGACAATGCAAAGCTTTGTCTTTCTTCAACGCTTAGCATTTCTATAGCAAGAGCACTGTCATTCTTAAAGGTTTGTCCGTATGTGCCTCCTGGACCAAGGGCCTACTATTTTACTCTCAAATTGATTATCAGAACAACGAATCTCCAACAATCCATGGAAACCCGCAGCCCTACTAGATGCCCTCTGAAAGTTCACACCAAATGCCTCTCCAAAGTCGTCATGGAGAATCAAAACACCTCCATAAACTTTTGCGAGAGGTTGCAAGCACTCTGACAGGGCATGTTCCGGCACAGAGTATATCAACCATTGTATTGCGTCGATGAGCCTCACGACCTAGATTCTCCATCTACATTTGATTTTGAAAAGAAGCAATTCGATCCAACCGGATTCCCCTTTTTCTTCTGTCTGTGGGTACCTTTGCTGGCGTAGCGGGTAATACCTCTTTCATGTGCCCAATCCTGCCCTCCAGCTGAGTCAATAGCAGGGCATTCTCTAGCAGCTCAAAGAGCGGATAAAGCGAAAACAGCTTCTGAGGTGAGGGGATTTCCCTGGAAAGTCTATCAGTCCCACAGCACACTTGCTATTGATCGGATTAACTCTTTCGTATAAAGAATGCGAATAGGGGATTCGAGAACAGTAAGAAGGGCCGGGTCTTTAGGGCAAGTAGTCCTTGGTGAGGGAAAAGAGCTATCCGAAGTCGGATAACTGGATTAGAGGGAAGGCGGGAAAAAGTACTTCTTACTCTTACTGGTATCATATCCCTGTGCCTTCAAGGGTAATCATGCGCATGGCTCCATCCAACAAAAATGTGAGTCTAATCTTCTCCTCGGTCCATTAAAAAATGAACCTTCTTTTTAGACATAGATGGATTTCTTACTGATCCCGCGGTACAGAATAGGACCAAGAAATACGTTATAGAATAAAGAAAGAGTGAAAAAGTCTAGCTCCAGTTAGTCCAGTCATTCTAGCTCCCCGGGTTATACTAGCTCATTCCAGCCCTGCGGAGTCGACGCCTTTACGTCGTCTATAGGGGGCGTCACTTGACAGGTTTAGTCATTCCGGTAAGTCCGGTAGGTATAGTCAGTATAGTCGGAATTGGGATAAATGAAATACATCTCGGTCGGAGTTCGGCTCATCAGCTGTCTCGATCGAATTGAATTAGCAATCTCTCCACCAGCCATGGTGGATCTTCCATTGGCTAAAACTCTTCTTCCATGAGGATTTTTTGTTTTTTCTACGATGATTCAGCTCCCGAACCTGCAAGTTTCTACGCTGAAAAGAGAGGTCGACGCTAATTCATGGAGTAAATAGGGAAGGCACGAAGGGTAGAAGAATCAGTCTAAGGCTATGCTCTGGGTTCTGGGAAGGTAGTTAAGTCACATCTGATGGATAAGCAGTGATTCCTCTCTTAGCATCTTACCCGCCTTAAAGTAAAGAATGAATAACAGGATCAAACAAAGCGTAGTGGATTTCTTCCTGCTAATGAATCAACTGGTATTGGACTGCTCTCAAAAGCAAGGGGGGAGTACTCTTAACTAACTAAGCCTAAAGAAAGGCTATCCAGCTTAAGGATGAAATTCTTTAGAAGGGAATAGCCCGTCGGTAGCAAAGGCAGAAGGAAAGGGCTTACTCACCAGTTTTATACGAACTCACGAAGAAGGAAGGATGCCAAAAATCCATTCCTAAAAGGAGATCTTTGTCGATGCTCGTAGCGCATAGAAGGCAAATACGGGGTAGGCCACAAATCCCGACTTCTCTCATCTTAGTGTAGTGGAACTAAAATACCCGAGTGAAGGAAAGTAAATAGTAAGAGGGGGGCAACTCACTGATTTTCCTGGGCTTAGGGGAAGGAAGGTCAGTACAGCGTACTTTCATAAAGGCAAGGCGATCGTGAAAGGAAGACTTTTTCGCAGTCCCACTACGCGTAACTAGATGGGAATAGCTCATGCCCAGCTCGAGGGAAATTCCTCTTTGATAACATGAATCTGTTGTCAATTTGGCTGAGATCTTGCTACCTTTCCCTCTCCTGCACCTGGGACTCTATTTACTGCGCTTTGATCTGCCGATGATGATTTAATTTAGCCAAGTGCTTTGCTGCCACTTCTGAAGCTAGGGACCTAACCTCTTCCTTGAAGACCCTGTATTGCTTGTCTTTGTTGGCGGTGTACACTACTTTACTGAAAACGAATAGTGCGCTACGCACCTTCGACGCTGGGGAAGGCAAGTAACTGATTGCCCTAAGGCTTGGAATTCGGAAAATGGCAATTATCCCATAAATAAGATAAAAACAGCAGGTTGGAATAGGGGATTAGCAAGTGAATCAGAATACGCTCTTTTGTGCAAGAATACGCTGTTGTGAAAGTTAAAAGAACTCGATTCTTTGAAATAAGAACAATTATCCGGCTAACCCACGCACAGAGAAGGAAGAAGGACGTTAAGCTGCTAGTGATAGAGATGGAATATCTACTGCAAGAGGAAGCGCTCTTGGAGGAAGAACAAAAAGGGCTGGTGCAGAAAATGCCCTGTTAACTATTTCATCTGTTATCGTTCTTGCTGGAATAAGCGGTCGTACTGAATACCTAAGCGCTGTTCTTGTTCGAGAATCAACTGTGATGCAATTGAATCAATGGTTTTAAGATACCCATTTCGGAAAGGTGACTATCTGCCGGGAGACTGCTCAGTTAGGCTGGGAAGCTACTCCCATAGTGCGAAGAGATGGTGCTATCGTATATTTTCGAATGCTTGCTCTGAGTCTTCGTTCTAGGTTAGGGTTACTTTCACTCGCTTTCGAGAACCTAATCTCTTTCATGGTGAAAATAACCCTGATCGACGGTGCACAAGGAGTCACTCGTGGCACACTGACTCTATTCCAACTTCTCTGCATCAATGCACTCACTACCTTTATTTAGGATATTGATGCGGAGAACCCTCTCGCCGGCCGATCTTCGTCTCCTCCTTTTTTTCCAATGTTATCCTGAGTTTCACACTAAGCTCTTCAAGCCTTCTAACAGGGCATTCGTGAGCAAGCCGCCCTTCTTTCCCAAGCGAGATGGGGGACTTGAGAAAGGGTCTTGCGGAGCCTTGTCTTATGTTATCGCCGCTGTTGATGGGGAGCTCCTTGAGGAAGGAACTGACATACTTAAGATACGAACGGGATTTCACCTTACCTTCCTTTCCCAGGACTGAAAGCTGCCTAAACTGGATCTATGTTAATGTCCGAGGGCGAGGTTGGAATTGGACAAAAAGAAGGGATTCGGCGGCGGATAGCAGCATGGGCAAAGCACTCTGCTGCGGCAAGCAGCCGATTCTTATTGCATTCACCAAGATAGTCTTGCTCGCTCCTGAACTCTGCGGCGAGTTCAGCCACCACCTCCGGGCCTGAGCTCTGCTCGGGCGTAGTCAGCCAGCTTCGTGACTTTGCTTAGCTTCCAGCGTTGCAAAGGGATAACCTTTCACTATCTAGGCGCCCTAGAAGGAAAGGAGGGGTCCCACGGAGTTCTTCCCCGAAGGTCAAGCCGTAGCCCCAGTCCCTGGGAGAAGTGGAAGGAGTCGCCGGGTGCAAGCTTTGAAGTAGCGCGCTACCCGCTAGGTTCAATCAAATCAATGAATCAGATTCCCACTCCCCCTGTGGGGATAAAGACTATCAAGTCGGCGTTCCTCAGGACTTGACCGGAAGAGCGCCAATAGACAAAGAGTTGAGAAAGGCCTCGTTCCAGCAAGTGGATGGTGCTTGCTGCCTTCAGCGGGGTATCACCTTTCCTTTTGGTAGTAGGTTGATCTTTGTTTTTCTTCCTCACCCCTTTCGTTATGGTAGGATTGGTCTACCACTCAGCTCATACAAGATAATCGAGTCGAGAAGAACACTAGACAGTGCCCTTGCAGGCCTTATCTATCTCCCGCCCACCTTCAAGTTGGAGATCGACAGTTTCAATAGTCCCAACACCATTCTACCACCCGAGAATGCTCGTCAAACCTTATGTCGTCACCCAAGTGCAAAAGACCTTTTTCTAAGGCCGTTCACGGGTCAGGACGAGCTGTACTTCTACCGATGCTACCATACCAGAATCCGGTGTAATATATTATTCCGCCCGAAAGGCTTTGATCACACACATCTCTGGGAAACGGAAAAGACACATACCCAAAAAGCGGAAAAATTAGATAATCCGCTCATCTGAGGCGGAGGATTCATATCTATCTTCAGACTTGGGAAAAACTGGAGTTGTTGGTTCGAGGGAAGGAAAAAACGTTGCCCTGTTGGGTCTGGGATTGGTTACGTTTGTTTAAATCTATAGTACGCTGACTGGGCCCCCTGTCCCTGTTATTGGTGCCATAGGTACTGAGATAACACACCAACTCGAGGGAGGTGCTCGACCTAACATTCTCAACCCATATGAGACAGGGTAGCCGCCTAGATTGTTACTGATGCTGAGCCTGCTAAGCCACATATGGGGGGACGCCTCGCTGGTCGGTCCACAGAGCCAAGAAAGAGCAGGCCCCAAGTCAGTCTATCTATACAGCCTAGTATCGTATACTCTAAACTTGAAAGATAGGCCTTTCTCCGATCATGCCTTATCCATGTCATTCCTCGCCTTCGAGCTAACGTTTACGTTCTAAAGATATATTCTCCCTAAAGGAGTCTAATCCCAACCCATTTCCATTTCTCCCATCAAGCAAGCATCAGAGGTTGTCAAAGCCAGTTTTTCAGTAAGAAAGCTTAGGAAAGCAGGACTAGTGAAAATGACAGGAAGCACTATGGACTTTAGCAGGAGTCTTGAAAGCAGTAGTATTTTAAGTCAGTTCCTTGGCAGGCGAATTCTAGTCCCGCCTAATCAAAAGCATTAGCCCTCTATTCTGCTTTCCAGGGCTAAGTCTTTCGATAGCGGTCCAGGCGTGCAATTGTTTAGCCTTTTAGAGTTGTCCCCAAGGATCTTTCTAGTTGCTTCTTTCCTGTACTAAGTATACTCGGTTCGGAGTGAGCTTGCATATGGTTGTAATAAGTAAAGAGAACAACCATTGAGAAAGGAATTTCTACTACAGCTTTGTTGCTTCGGTTTAGCAGTCCGCGTTAGCAAGCAGTCCAACTATGGCTATGGGAGGATCCCTTATGCAACTGTTTTCAGTAGTACGCCTAGAAAAAACCAATATGTTTTTTCCTAAGTTCCTAAGCTAAGAGTGAAAAGGTACTGATACAAAGATCTTAGCCTTTCAAAAGAGATGTGCGAACGCTAGTCCTGACTTGAGTAGTCATCAATGAAAGAGCTAGGCGGTACAACAAAACATAAAGGAATGCTTAGATTCACTCTGGTATACGCTCCAAAGCCAAGCTTTACGAAAGAAAGAGTCCAGGGGTCGGAAGGTGATTTTTATGCCTCACACAGGCAATTTCGCTAGGCTCAGCAGATAAGACAGGATTGAACTAAGAGAACGGCTATTCCTATCATCAAAAAAAAAAGTCGGCTCCATCAATGAATTACTTGACCCTAACATTGCTATTCTTAATAACCTCAAAGAGCATCCTTTAAAGCGGGGTCCGCCTCAGGGCGAAGAATCCTTACTTATTATATAAATATAAAGCATAAAGAGCCACTCATTCAAATTGAAGGGATCGGTGTAGAACTCAACCTCTAGCCTCGTGCGTATGCGTATAAAAAAAATAAGGAAACGAAACTCAGCAACTACTGAAAAGAATTAGCTGCGGATGCAGGTGCGTATGAATAGTGAAAGAGTCAGGAAGTTCTCCTTATTCGCTCCTCTCGTTTAACTCGATTTTACCAGCTAACCCCCTTAACGGTCGATCTTACTAGCTCTTGTCCGTTCCTGCTTTCTTCTTTTTAGCAAAAAACTACTGAATGCCCCTTGGCTTTTCTTTCCCGGGTAGCTATATCAAACAGTCCTTTAAGACAGCAAGAGCTAAAGCGCTTACAGGGAACTCGTGTAAATACCCTATTTCAATCCTCTCCCTATCTGTCTTTTCTTCTTACTTAACTGATGGAATTCTTTATCTTACTGAACAGTCCGTTGGTTCAATTCAAACTATCTTGATGAGATGATTATAGCGTTCGTGTCTTCCTTACTAATCAGGGAAGGAATGAACTGCAAAGAGAAAGTCTTCTTCTTACACGAGAATTGATTACCTTCAGGTGAAGGCCGACTAGTTGCGTATTGTATTTCTATTCTTCTTAGCCTTACCTGCCCTACTTTGAGTCTCACTAACGTAGGAAAAGGCCTGGCATGGCCAATTTTAAAGAGCCCCGCCGACTTCACTCGACTAAGGCGGAGCTATCAATAGACCTATGAGGGGGGATCCTGGTTCCCCAGTGAGCTAGGGACAAAGATGCCACTGCTCTTAGCAAGAATGGCATTGATGCGGATTCACAGTGTTGAGAATGGCCAATAGACATCTCTTTAGTAGTGAGTTTGAGAGTGGTAGGGCTCACCTGTCCATGATAATGGAAATTATTCCCAAGAGGAGCAAATTTGTCTAACGTCGTTGCTTACAGGGAGATTGAATCAACATCAAGAGTCCCGTCCTCCTTTTGATAAGAGTCAGTTCCTTCACTACTCGTACTAGAATTCTATTCTTGACTGGATCGTGAGCATATATGAAATCAATCGAAAGCATTGGTACTGGTTGGAATGACTCTGTCTCACTGGCAGGCATCTTTCGACCTGAGGTTCACTGGCTCAAGGGCAGGACAGGGACAGCTACTTACTAGCTTGAGGAACCGAGCTAACAAAAGGCCTAGAACACTGACCGAAAGTCCTCTTTGCTGCTTAATGGCCTTCTATGAGGTTTTCTATACCTCTTCGTCCCTGGCTTTTCTTCCTTCTTCCTTTGTTACTTACTTTGTTACAGATGTCGTACCTCTTCAGTCTATTGCTCCTAGGCCTATGGGTTCTAGAGTAGAGAGAATTCCTATTGACTGTCTTTCCCTCGGGGGAACTCCCTTAATCCCGGAAGTGACGGAACTATCTTTATCTTCTCTTCCGAAAAGAGATGAAGTAGCCATGTTTGCGGCGCTTATGCCTGCAACGTAAAGAACATTTGCGTATACGACATCTCATTCGGTTTTTCCTTTGGTTCAATGTAGGCTATCTTTATATAGAGTTGTTTTTTTACCCTTTCGTCATTCCCTTGCTTGACAGTGAGGGAATCCTAAGTACGTCATTTCACCAAGCAGTCCTTCCTGCACTGAAAAGGGGGGAAGCATGGAAGAAAGAAGCATCCAACATTATCGTTGAAGAGGAAAGATGCCATAGAATAGTACCGGAGGCCTAGTAGTTGGAATATGCCTTTTTTTTTGAAAGAAAGCATCAGAAATTCGATGCGATAGACCTATATTTAACAAGATGTAAAGTTCATTCTTTACATGGGATGTTAAAGAGGAGCTCGAAAGCAGTTAGGGAGTTATAATGCCCCCTTTCCAATCGGCTGACCCGCTTGAAGATTAGGAATCGATCTCTATGGAAATTCAGGATCGAATACATCTTTGGCTTATGAGTTATGCGTTGAGGCTTTCCGGAGTCTCTTTAAGCAACTTGGCACTTTCGGCTAGTGCATAATCATGCCTATGGGGAGCAGTGGTCACAAGCTTGCCTGTGGCCTTCATAAGGTGGCTAAGGTCTATGAGCATATCTTGTCTAAGTTGGGAGTTGATATTCGTTTTCAAAAATCCTTAGTTTCGACAAGAGGCTCTGCCGAGTTTGCCAAGAGGTTTTACCATATAGCCTTGCTAAAGTGCTTGTTGAAGCTTCCGGATCAATCGAACCCATAAGGGTCGGCAGGACAGCACTGGCCAAGCCACAACTCGAAAGGTAGCTTAGCCTTTCACACTAAATCGCCTTCCGCCTTATTAAGCTTTGGACTTCCACCTTCAGCTAAGCACCTAACCCGTGGGACGGGACCGACCTTCTATTTTGTTTGTAATTGGACTTGCCCGAAACCCTCTAGATTAGGGAAGAGCTTGTTGCATATGCGTAGGAAAGGACCCCATGCGGTGTGAGAAAAGCCCACTTTACTTCGACCTCCCTGAGCTTAGCCCTTTACGACCTTTTCCGCCTTCTCACTGCCATTCATCGGAGAAGACTACGTCACCTAAATCAACAAAAAAGAGGAAGGCATTTCTCATTGTTGGCTAGCCTGGGCTCCACACTAGATTTTATCTGAGATGGCGAGAATTCTTTAGTAAAGGCATGGCTTAAGCCCACTCGGGACGGGAGGTTTTTCAACGACTATTACAGCTCGTAGAACCTTGAGGAATCGAGACTAGTCTAATAAGTGACTAGCCTAGTGCTACTCCTCCACAGAAGACTTGCTAGAATAGCTACCACCCTTTCTCTTGACTTTCCTTTGCCCACGTCGGATTACGTACGAATCAATTCAACAAGCCAAACCAAAGCCTTTTTGCAAAAGCATCAGTAGACGCAGAAAGAGATCCTATTCCCCAACAGAAGCCCATCTTCAAAGGGACTTTCTCAAGAAGCTGACGCTCTAGGGAAACTCTCTTCTTTATCATAGGGTAGGAGGCATCCAAATCTGCATTCCCATCCCATCGAAGCACAGGAAAGGCAGAAAGATAGATCGGTAATTCAGCTGCTTTCGGCTTCGAACAGCATCTTTGGATGCCTAAAGTATTAGGACTGATGGTTCATTGTAGTAAAGACTACCCTTGCAAAGAGCTGGTTAGGATCAGAGCAATCTAAAGACCTCCGGGCATAGGCCCACTCTCGCAGATCTATGACGGTTCTGTCATCCTCTCTGTAAAAGTAATACCTTCTACAGATAAGGAATAACAGAATCCACCTTATCGATAAATCAATCTTCACACAAGTCTAAAATGAACGAATGTGGTTCTTGACGAAAGGCCCTCCAACGTCTTTCGACAATGTTCGTATCAATCAAAGGTCCGGTCCGTGAGAGAGGGGTCCAGACCTATGGCGGCGGCACCACTGAAGCTGCAGATAGCTAGAGAATCATCCGACTCGTCACAGCTAATCTTGGCACCAGCTCTATCTCAGACCGCTCTAAGTGCCCCTTCTTTCTAGGAGAAGTAGAGTGTGATCTAAAGCATCCGGTCAGGAAATAGCATAGATGAGCGAGGAACCTCTTTCCCGCTTATGAACTGCTGGGGAGGCGTCTCCATCTCATCTCCCGACCAAAGCAATGACAACGGGAAGAAGGATTCAAAAGATCTCGTTTAGTAAGCCAAAAGAATTGTAAAAAATGGGCAGGCCTTCTTTAAGCATAAGCAGCAAAACCGAAATTCTCTATGATAAGAGACGTTATTCGGGTTCGGAAGACTTGAGCAGTAGGTTTCGACTCGGTCAACTGTCTTGATGAAGATTGACTGACGACAAGAAATGACGTAAGTGATAGATAGAATCGTTCAGTAGGAAAAGAGAGATATAGAAAGTGTGCAGCGAGGTGACCGAAGGGAGGACTCTTTTCACGAATCCAACTGACTTACATATCGGATCTTGCCATTGCCAGGAGCATTGATGCCGAGAATGCCCTCTTTGCTGCAAGTGAATCAGAAGGGGTTCTTTTCGCCTATTCGGTTATTGTGCTAGGGGAGCTCGATGAAAATTATCGTAGTGTAGTTACAGTCAACACAGTAGCTATAACGTGAACAGCGCTTTGTCCTTTATTTCTATCTAAATAGGCGGCAACTGCGCTGAATGATAAAGCCTTTTTCCTTTCTTTCATCCCGTGTACTTATCTTTCTTTTTCGAGTCTGAAACTAGGAAAATAGTCGATATAAAACTCTGCCTTGGTACGAGGCGAATTGGGGATTGAAAGTCTCTAGGTACCAAAGGCCGATGAAACTCACACAAATGGGCAGCTTCCTTGTTCTATCGAACAAGCTTGTAAACTCCTCTCCCTTTGGTCGAGCGTCTTCGAACCTTCCTTGTTCCATTATAAAGAGCTGGATTGAGATGCCTGGGTAGGTATCTCAACTAGCGAACGATAAACATACAAGTAAAACACTTGCCTGTAGCTAGTCGATTGGCCGGCAGGAATCAAACCTAGCTTGTGTAGCCTATTTAGTTATAGCTATATAGTTAAAGAGATCAATCCCCTCTTAGGAATCAGTAAATCCTATAAATGATTGCTCTGATGTATCGCATAAATTCTTTTTTTGGCTTTCCAAGGGAATGTTGTTATGTTGCCTTGGGCTTGAACGGTGCACTAATCTTTTGAATCCGGTACCAACGGGTATCACCCCCCTAGAACAACGTTCTCTTTCAGACCTTTCAACCAATCGATACGACCCCGGAGAGCGGCTTTTGCTAAAACTCTAGCAGTTTCTTGAAAACTCGCTTCGGATATGAAACTTTGAGTATTCAGAGATGTTTTCGTTATTCCGGGCTCGGTAACAGATCGCTTCTTCCAAAGCACGTCCCGTTCGTTCAGCTCGCAACAATCCAATTAGTTCGCCGGGTGATTTTTCAGCAGACAGGAACAGTTTGATTCTCTAAGCAAGCAGGTTTTTACCCCCGAGCTTGATTTAAGAAGTTGATAAAATGCTTGCTTTAGACATCATTGGTCCCAGACAAAACGCGCTCTGCTTGTCTAACATCGTGCCTGTGAAGAAAACCTCCGGCCCTTCCTTGTCAATGGGAAATCAGTCCTAGATTCAATAGCAGGGGCTTCTCTTTTCAATTCAATATTTTTCAAGACTTCTTGCTTTGTTTCCGTCTCTCCTGCCTTTGCTAGTCTTTAATCGTCTCTAAATCGAAGCGAAGTCAGTCTTTCTTCCTAAGAACATGGAAGCAGAAACTAGAACAATAGAGAGATAGCTTGAAGCCTAAGACGGATAACTTCCATAGTGGAATTTCCGTATTCTAGTCACCCTTTTCTCACTACTCTGGGATGAGCTCTGACTGGTAATAGTCTCATTGGCTTTAGAATAAGTTTCGAACAGATAGCCCGCCAGACGGGCATGCAACCTCAGACGCGCATTCCTTTCCCGTACCCGTAGCCCTTACTCCGGCTTACGTTCGAGCTACTACACTACGTAACCTATCCCGCTTTGTTAATTGTGTTAAGTATAACTGGGATTGTTGTAGAATGTAATCACAATGCACCATGGGAGTGGCAGTAGCTCCCTGTTGCATTGCATGAGTTCGAAGCTGTTATTGCCTGTTGTAACTCTTTATATTACTCTCCTCTGGAGGGTGGTACTCTAGCCCAATCTATCTGGTATGGCTACCAGGTGGTTTTGCTTCTTTGTTGGTGATCCAACCCCTTCTGTGCCGGCTGAGACAGTAAATGATGGACATAGCTTAGTCAACAAAGCAGCCCTTGACCTTAACTTGGCTCCAGGATCTGTGTTTGGGAAGAGAACTCTCATTAATGACTTGGATGCGGCCAATAAGAAGCTCAAGACTCAAGATTCTTCTCAGACCTCATCCTTCTCGTCTGCCGATGCTACCTCAAAGATGTTGCTGTCTGGAATGGCTAAGGAAGCGGCCAACTTAAAGCTTCCCGCCTATGAGACCTAGTTGCTCGTATCGGCTATTACCTCCAAAGCTAGTCGCTCGTCTGCGCCTGCACCTACAGCAAAGGGAACTGAATGGAAGTCCCGGTACGCTCATTATTAAGGGTCTTACTTCTTTTAGAAGAACAGCCCTGTCAACTAGTTAGGCTTCTTAGTAAGCGTAGGACTGATACGAAAAAAAGATTATCCACTGTAAAATAGACTGACAGGCTCATTTGCTCTATGCCTTTCTTCCGCAATTGGATAAGCAAGGACTTTCATTTGATCTAATTTGATAGCTGGGAAATGGAAATCCTTATAGTATAGACCCTAAAATCAAAGCTTTCATCGATCTTATCTTAGGAGCATCCCAATGATGGGGTTCTTCTATCTGTGGGAGCAACTAAGTGAAATTACAATCATTGAATTGAACCGGGACTCCCATTGTTATAAAGATATCGTACTCAGGGCGTAGAATAGAGATTTTGGCTTGCGATAAAGATGATCGAACAACTAGTAGTCCTATCTATCCACCTCTACAGACACAATATCTTGAGTACCATCTTTATGAACTGAGTGCCATTTGATGAGTAACTGAGAACAAGGGGATGGTGTAATGAAAGAGGAAGTTGTAACATGGGAAAACCACAGAAAACACAACTTATTTGAATAAACCGGTGGGTGACCTACCAATTGTAGAAGTAGGATCTTTGGCAAGCAATAAAGCTAGGGTCCTGATCGAGCAACTATTACTGACTCCACCCGGGGGGTCCCTTATCCCCGTTGAGTACTCCTGTACTCGCCTAACGCTCTTACTTCTGCTCATCGTCCTTATCTTGATTGTTTGATCTACCCCCCTCATCTCTTTTTTTGAAGGTAATCCTCCACAATAGTATAAAGAGCGCGGTAGGGCGTCCCCCTCTCCGCATTATTGCAATTAGGCCATGTCTCCTGCAGGAGGGCCCGCAGAAATTCTTCGCAGCCCACCCGATCAACAAGTGTTGACTGGAAGAGCTTTTCAACTACTAGATCGCGGGCCCGCTCGTCATTATACAAGATTTTCATAACATCCTTCTTACCCCAAAACATCGCATCGAATGAGTAACCGGACGGCTTTATGCATGCGACCGGATCTTTAAATAAAGATCGAAGGGACTCCTTAAAGAATTCCACTTCGGAAGAATTTAGGAATATGCTAGTCACATCCACTTCATTCGATGTTGATGAAGACGAGCACGAGTGAAAAGAGCTATCTGCCCCGCTTCCACTGGAAGGGCTAAGCTGCTTTGAATCCTGTGGATGTGTGTTGGCCATTCCATGCCCTTTGTCCCGTTCCTCTCCCAGCGGACTACTCACCTGGACCTCTGTGGAGTCCTTTGAGGAAGGGGAGTCGTTATCAAAAAGAAGAACTAAATCAAAAAGAGGAACTAAAAAAGGAAACTCCCAACCAACAAGTCGACTTAATAGAACGCGGAACGACCTAACCAGAAGGATGGATTGGAGTTTCATAAGAACAAGATGGAAATCAACGCCAATCAATAGAAATGCCAACAGTGATAAAATAACTACGATTGAAACTCGTAAGAGTGGCATTCGATCACAGAATCCATTGACAGCTGCATAAATGACTAGAATTTGTTTTTCAATTGGAAGTGGTGCATATTGTGGTTGTTCCCTCTCCTTTCAGTCGAGTGACTTCGTACCTCTCCTGACTGAGAAAAAGAAGTTCCAGAGGCTGACTCCATTCATATCGATTTGGGTTTTTCTGCACCATATTTTGATCTGCCTCTTCTTCGATCCGGAATTCCCAACAAATCCTTTACTCCTCGAATACAATGGGATTTCACACCTGGCAAATCTTTCACTCTACCTCCTCTTATTAAGACCATAGAATGTTCCTGCGAATTATGACCTTCGCCCGGAATGTGAGCAAATATATCATGTCGATTGCTCAATCGTACTTTGGCTATCTTACGTGGAGCTGAATTAGGTTTTTTCGGTGTTCTCGTTGAAACACGCGGGCGTACTCCTTGCTTCTGGGGACATTGATCCGAAGCTCTAGTACGGTCCGTGCGCCGTTTTTCTTCTCTACCATGACGAATCAATTGATTTAATGTAGGCATCGCTCTTTCCTTTGTCCTTCCTCCCTATTTTTGCCCTATCACTAGTGATTACTCCCGATCCGAAGCACCCCTTTTCCATTCATAGAGAGATCCAATCGTCAAAATCAATAAAAAGGCCATCATAGACCAAGATCCAAACGGATCAATCTTGTTGGGAGGTACTGCCCAAGGAAAGGAAAAGGTGACTTCCGGATCAGGAATAATAAATAAAATTGAAACAAGATAAAATCGTATATCGAAACGACTTCTGGCATCACCGAAAGGATCGAAACCACATTCGTAGGCCGACAATTTTTCTGGATAGGTCGAACTATTGGAAGCAAAGGGAAAAGGAACACCGAGTGGGATCAAAGAAACTAGCAGACTGATCACTAAAGAGATACAAATAGGTGCAAATTCTGACATGACCACAGCCCACTTGGTTCTTTCGCTCCTTGCTCGCGGAGCGGCATACCGAAAAAAGAAAAGGGTACCAATGAAGTTGACCATTAATGACTAGTTCGAACGGTAATTCTACTTTCTAATAGTTCCGCAGCTCTTACAGAGAATTCCATCATTCTTGGAAGGGGGAGTTTCCAATTCGATTTCTACTCCCCACATTCCTATTTGAAATCTTTTTATTTCATTCTTTTTACCTTTAATTAATACATAATTAATAATATTACTTTGTGTTACAAAAAATAATAGAAACAATAGAATTGAGAATTCAGAAAAAATCTCAGGCATGGTCTTGATTGAGAAAAAATGATTCCCTCCAGACGGACTTAACTACGTCAAGCCTGTAGGACTAGTGAAGAACAAAAGTGAGCTGTGCTTGGTTGTTGACCAAAGAAAAGCATGGGAGAAAGAAGCACAAACGAAATGAAAGGGGAATATGATTTTCTCATTCAGCGGTTGCAGCCTATATAGATAGGAGCAAAGCGCTGTTCATGCCACAGCAACTATGTTGCCTACTACTATAATACGAAATTTTCATTGATCATAGCTAATTCTGATTTCATTGTGACAACAGCCGATAAGCAAGCAGCTTTTATTCGTATAATAAGAAGAATGCGGTGCTTACTGATTTCAGTAAAGTGAGGCACTACAGGTATTGGATTCCGCTTTCACTAATAAACCAGGTTTTTTAAGAGTTAGGTTCTTTAGAGCCAGGAGTTGTTCCCAGTGCAAATGATGGGCAATAGAATGTTTGCACGAGTAGGCTTTTCGAATGCCCTGTTGGTGGAGGGTTTGACACATCTATTATCTTGCCGTGCTCCTCTCTTTTTTTATCGCCGATTCCTTGAGTGCAGCCAAAAGAAGTGCTGTTGGTTTGCCTTAGTCCCTTGTTGTCGGAATAACCCCTGTTCTAGAATCCACCGTGGCACTTTCGGAAGAGTTCGGAAGAGAATGGCTTGTTAGCACGAAGGTTTTCAGGAGGAAGCATGGAATGCAGGCTCTTCGGGAGAAACCGAACCTGATTGCCCAGGAGTTAATGAAAAGACGGTCTTAGGTGCAAAAGGCGGTGTTCGAGAATCCGCAGCACATGAATATGAGTAAAAGGAACTAATTGACCAAGGTCTTAGAGAAGGGGCTGCTAGAGGCCAAAAAGACGGGTTTTCCATGACCACGAGCAGACTAGGTTGTGAGGGAAGGAAGGCACTCTTTTTGCAATTATGCCGCGTCTGTTGCAAGAATAGGCTCTTAGCCTGATGACTTTCCTGCTTTACTTGATTGCCATTGCCTTTTTAACTGGGTTTACTGCTTTACGGATAAGGAATTCAAGGTCGTTGGGAAGATCATAAGCTGGTCTAGGAGCCGAAAGAGCTCAACTTACTTAGTTGTAGAGGGCGAAAAGGAGGCTCGACCCACAGGGTGAGCGGTAGGCAGAGAGAGATGGTGAATGAAAAGAGTAAGGGAAAAGTCATCTCATGACTGGAACTGGCTCAAGGCAAGAGAAAATGGCAATTACTTCCCGAAGGGGTTTCCAAAATCTGTTACAGAATAAGCTGCTCTTCTTTCATAAGCAAATGTACTTGGTGCTTTCGTATGTAGAGAATGCTTTTAGCTCTTTTCACGACTCTGCTCCTATCTCATCCGCAGCTCTTGTGGGTCTTGGCGGTAGGGCAGTAGGAGTCAAGGCAATAGGATCCGTAGACGGAAATGGCCTAAGTTGGAAGGGCGGACTCCAGGCCTCAAGGCGATTACTAGTAGATCCCGGGCCGGGGGAATCCCCTTTCTAAAGCTAACGAAAGGAACTATGACCATGGGAATGATTGTTGAATAAAGAAAGTACCACTAAGGAGGCGTCCCTCTTGCCCAATAGTCACTCTGTTCACGGTTAGCTGGGAATGAATGTGAACCAATTGTTGACAGAGATTATTTGATTAGCTTGATAAGGTAGGCTTTCGGATAGTCAATATGATTTAGTGATGGTGTCCGTGGTCTTGTTCAAATGCTTTTTTTCGGGCCGGGAGCTAGAGGTCTTTTCTTTTCCTGTCCACGAATCCCATGCAGGTTCTCGGGAAGACGACGGTGCGATTTCATCTGTTGGAGGCGTAACTGCAGCAGTTAGCTCTACTCTAAAGGTAGTTCCGTTCTCCTCGGATGAGAATCAATAGCTGTTGGAATAGTGGTAGCGGTGTGACTGTGACTTTCTTCTTGAAAAGACTGCTTGACTTGGCTAAAAGGTAGTGAGTGCATTGATGCAGAGAAGTTGGAATAGAGTCAGTGTGCCACGAGTGACTCCTTTTGTTGTCGATTGATTTGACTCTGTCTCCTCCCACTCCCAGGAAGGATCAGATACAGATTCTCTCGTCCTGGTGGTTTGGGCATAGATCGGATTTGCCTTCTACGACGGCTAGTGAAATCATAAAGAGTGTGCTCCCCTTGGGCATGAAGCCATTGGATCAGGGCATCCAATCAAAGGCGAAAGGTATTCATTCGGAGTTCTTCCCCGGCAAAGCAAAGTCCCGTCGAGTTAGCTGTTGGAGTAAAGGCATGCCTTAAGGTAGCGAGTTAGTTTCAGGTGAGATGGTTAAATAGTCGATTAGATAAAGGCTGTTGCTACTTCCCCCGAAGGGATAAAACTAAAGCAAGCTACCTTCACGCTAGGAGCCTCTTTTCCTTCTGCCCAGCTCCCCACTTCAACGACGAGCCTTACAAGCTCATAAAAAATTCTTCACGTTTTCCTCGGAATGAATTCTATTACTTGATTGACATTGACAGATATGTGTACCACACTGAACAAGCAATATGCCGATATGCTTTATGTACCAGCAAAGCCAGCTCGACCGTATACAGTATAAGGGATTCGCCTTTGCCTCATACAGAAGAACTACGGATTGAACAGGACAGGACAACCGGGAAGGGAAGCCTGACATAGATATTGATTTGAACAAAGGAACTCAAACCGGTACCAGAAACCAAACAAGAGATGGAATTCCAGATTGAACAGATGACCGACCTACAATAAGACGAAAATGGAATTCAAAATTCCATTCTCTAAGACGAACTAAAGGGATGTCTCTAAGCAGCCAAGGCCAAGAGCAAGCAGGAGTAGTCATATATGCCTAGAAGGATTCGATAAAAAGAATGTGAGTGGGCAGAAGATCAATCATTGAGCCTTAGGCCACTACCGAGCAGCAATGGAGGATCATAACACTTGAGAGATGATCCCTACTTGAAAAGGCGGAGACAATACCTCTTGTTTTGTTGCGACAAATCGAGTTTCAAAAGCCCTTTTATCCTTCACATTTTCAGGCACACCAGTCAAAGATCCAATTCAAGTTGGGAGTGAGCTTTCAAGAAATTCCTTTATGCAGATAAAGAGGAGCGATAGCTTAAGGCTAATCCTTTTCACAATCTGTAGCCGGGGAATCAGGTGTCAGTTCGCGTCCTAAACCCGATTCTTCTGGTCCATCGTGATTTGTCAACAGATTTGATAGTAATGGGTTCACCAGTGCATCGTAGCGGGTAAGAAGAAAAGGAGCAGCTTTCGCTTCTTCACCAGGAATTTCTATGAGAAGTTGACCGGTAAAGAGCCGTTAAGCGAACATCAGAAAAACAAACGTCCATCCTGCCTTGTAATGACTTTGAGCTGACTTAGCTACAGGCCGCTTCGCTGGGACTTTTTACTCGTGAGACCAAGATAATCAACCTAAGAAAGATTAACTATTAATTCTCCCTAAGTCTTTGACTTAGGCTACTATTAATAGTAATAGGAAATAGAAGCTAAGTAGCTACACTTTCGTGCCGGGCCAGCTAGAACAGCATCGAAGCCAGCTATAAGCCCAGAGTCGAAGACAATGGTAGAGCCGGTTGCTGACTTTCCCGATGGAGCTGTAGCTAGGCAGTCTAACATAATCGTAAAAAAGCTTTTTGACTGGAACCTTGGGAGCTATAAAACCTGATCCTCACCTCTATTCCCCGGGAGTCTAACTCGTCCAGTGTAGCGGAAGCAGGCGATAACAAGAGTAGCTTGTTCCTGTTCGTCTATTCGGGACGGGGCAGGCAGCCCGCATACATGAAGAGAAGAAGAGAGGGGAGGGGTTTCCCTGAGATGAGGGTGTCAAGGCGGTCGAAGAAGGCCACAAGTGGAAGCAACCGATGCTTTGGTCATTCAGTTGACTCCGCCAGTCCGTGCTTGCTGTCATGCTGGCGCAGGACTTTCGGCCTTACCTACTATTGGATTGGAACCAATGACTCTCGCCGTATGAAAGCGATACTCTAACCGCTGAGTCAAGTCAGATAAAATGGACCCCTATAAGAAAGAGAAAGCGTTATCACTATACGAAATATCGGCCTATTCACTCAGCTAGGGAATAAGACTAACCCAATTTCCCTATTCACTGAACCCAAGACTAAGGGAAAAGAGAACTTCCTTTGCTCCCTTCCTTCTACTTATAGGAAGGAACCCGGACTCCTAACTAAAACCTCTCCCGATTGATTGTCTCGATTTCACTGCCTTGGTTGGCCACCATGCCTACTTCTTAAAGCCCTTCGTACTGCAATCCAATCAATCGATCGATCAAGAGGCTAATCTCTTTTGTTTGGGCCGGTAGCTAAAAGAAAGTCCTCGCCTTCTCTTGAACAAGGGAAGGGCAGCATAGCATTAGCTTCAATTGAACAAGCTCAACCTTGAAAAAGAAAGGTGGTAGGCCGAAGAACCGTTGAACGCTTCAACTTGGCCACTGAAGAAGGCGAAGGCTGGGCAAGAGACTAGGCCAACTTACTGCTTACTGCCATGGTTTAAGCTTTAGGCTCCATAGACGGAACTTTTTTTTTTAGGTATTAGGGAGGGGAGGACACCACTCAGCACCTAAGGTGGGGTTCAATGCCTAACAAAAACGGCCAAAAGAAAAAAAAAGAGATGTATGGCTGAGAAAGAACGCATGCATGGGGATTCTGTCTTTCGGAGGTTCGATAATCTATGATAGGACATCTAAGGCTAAGGAAGGAAGTCCATTACTGAGAGAAGTGGCGATCTCGTCTTGCTTGCTGGGAGAGAGAAAGCTTCCGGACCACCTTTTCCAGCCAGATAGCGAGCGATCACTCAGCAATGAACACTAACTGAAAGCGGCCGGGAAAGAGTAGCCATCCCTTACGGGAATCGAACCCGTGTCTTCGACATGAAAAGACGATGTCCTAACCACTGGACGAAAGGGACCAAAAAGCCATTCTTCATATACCTCAGCTCCGAGAATAGAAGTGGTTCGTTTTGTTTCTATACGCAATTCAAGATTTCGTTTGTGTTCTGGCGATTTCTGATGTGAATTCGGCGGGTCGTCCCCCCTTCCTACGGGTTCCCCCACCAGAGCCCGCTTACGGCACGCATGACGCATGGTTACAACCTTTGCCTTAGCGTACAGCGAGTTATATAGAAAGCATGAACCACCTCGAACTCACTCGATCGATGGTTCATGGTTCTACGTAATTAGTAGGAGCGAGCTTCTACTCCAATCTAAGGTTTTTAGGGTTGTGAACTCAAGAGTACCGGTACGAGTTCTTTGAGTAAGGAACAGGTAGCTTTT